AAAGAAAGCGCGAAAAAAAAAGAGGAGGACAAAAAAGAAGAAGACAAAAGAAAGGAGAAAGTGCGTATACAAATAGCGGAAGCCTGGGATAGTATTTTACTTGCTCAAGTAATGAGAGGTTTTTTATTAGTAACCCAATCAATTCTTAGAAAATATATTATATTACCTTCATTGATAATAGCTAAAAATATCGTCCGTATACTATTATTTCAATTTCCGGAATGGTATGAGGACTTAAAGGATTGGAATAGAGAAATGCATGTTAAATGTACCTATAACGGCGTTCAATTATCAGAAAAAGAATTTCCAAAAAACTGGTTAACAGACGGCATTCAGATCAAGATCCTATTTCCTTTTCGTCTTAAACCTTGGCACAGATCTAAGTTACGAGCCCCTTATAATGATCCAATGAAAAAGCAAGGTCAAAAAAATGATTTTTGTTTTTTAACAATTTTTGGAATGGAAGCTGAACTACCTTTTGGTTCTCCCAGAAAAAAACTTTCATTTTTTGAACCGATTTTAAAAGAACTCAAAAAAAAAATGAAAAAATTGCAAAAGAAATGTTTTATAATTCTAGGAATTTTTAAAGAACAAACAAAATTTTTTCTAAATGTCTCAAAAAAACCAAAAAAATGGATCATTAAAAACATTCTGTTTATAAAAGAAATAATAAAAGAACTCTCAAAAATAAACCCAATTATATTATTTGGATTGAGAAAAATAGAAGTATATGAATTGAGTGAAATTAAAAAAGATTCAATAATCAGTAATCGGATGATTCAGGAATCGTCCATTCAAATTAGATCTCAGAATTGGACAAATTATTCATTAACAGAAAAAAAAATGCAAGATCTGACTGATAGAATAAACACAATCATAAATCAAATAGAAAAAATTACAAAAGACAAGAAAAAGGGATTTATAACTTCAGATAGAAATTTGAGTTCTAACAAAATAAGTTATGATGATAAAAGATTGGAATCACAAAAAAATATTTGGCAGATATTAAAAAGAAGAACTGCTCGATTAATCCGCAAATCCCATTATTTTATAATATTTTTCATTGAAAAGATATACATAGATATCTTTCTATCTATGATTAATATTCCTAGTATCAATACACAACTTTTTCTTGAATCAACAAAAAAAAATTTTAATAAAAACATTAACAGTAATGAAGCAAATCAAGAAAGAATTAATAAAACAAATCAAAGTTTAATTAAATTTATTTCGATTATAAAAGAGTCACTTTCTAATACTAATATTAGTCTTAGTCAAAAAAATTCAAAGACTTTTTTTGACTTATCTTACTTTTCACAAGCATATGTATTTTACAAATTATCACAAACCCAACTTATTAAGTTAGAGAAATTGAAATCCGTATTTCAATATAATGGAACCCCCTTTTTTCTTAAGAATGAAATAAAGGATTTTTTTGTTGTAAGACAAGAACTATTTCATTCCGAATTAAGACCTAAGAATCTTCGCAATTCTGGAATGAATCAATGGACAAATTGGTTAAGGAGTCATTATCAATATCAATGTGATGTATCTCAAATTAAATGGTCTAGAGTAGTACCACAAAAATGGCGAAATATATTGAACTGTATAGCTCAAAATAAAGATTTATATAAAGATTTGTGTGATTTATATGAAAAAGATGAATTAATTCACTACGAAAAAAAAACAAAAATTGAAACGGATTTATTATTGAATCAAAAGGATAATTTTAAAAAACAATATGGATATGATCTTTTAGCATATAAATCTATAAATTATGAAACTAAGAAGTACTCTTCAATTTATGGATCACCATTCCAAGTAAAAACTAACCAAGATATTTTTTATAATTACAACACACATAAACAAAAATCATTTAATATGGTAGAAGATGATATTCGAGATATGGATAAAAATACGGATAGAAAATATTTTGATTGGAGAATTCTCGATTTTTGTCTTAAAACGAAGGTCGATATTGAGGCCTGGATCAATATTGATACTGACACTAACAGTAATAAATATACTAAGACTAGGGTTAATAAGTATCAAATAATTGATAAAATCAATAATAAGGGTCTTTTTTATCTCACACTTCAGCAAGATCAAAAAATCAACCTATCCAATCAAAAACCCCTTTTGGATTGGATGGGAATGAATGAAGAAATACTAAGTCGTCCCATATCAAATCTGGAACTTTGGTTCTTGCCAGAATTTGTGAGACTTTATAATACGTATAAAATGAAACCGTGGGTTATACCAATTAAATTACTACTTTTTAATTCTAATATAAAAAAAAATGCTAGTGAAAACAAAAGCATCACTGGAAATAAAAAAAGAGATCCTTTTATATCAATATCGTCGAATGAAAAAAAATCTCTTGAATTAGAAAACCGAAATCAAGGAGAAAAAGAATCCACGGGCCAAGCAGATCTTAAATCAGCTCTTTCAAACCAAGAAAAAGATGTTGAAGAAGATTATACGGGATCGGACATGAAAAAACATAGAAATAAAAAGCAATACAAGATCAATACAAAAGCGGAGTTTGATTTCTTCCTAAAAAGGTATTTGTATTTTCAATTGAGATGGGATGATTCTTTAAATAAAAAAATAATCAATAACATCAACGTATATTGTCTCCTGCTTAGACTGATAAATCCAAGAGAAATTACTATATCCTCTATTCAAAGGGGCGAAATGAGTCTGGATATTTTGACGATTCAGAAAGATGTAACTCTTACAGAATTTATTAAAAGGGGATTTTTGATTATTGAACCAATTCGTCTAGCTATAAAAAATGATGGAAAATTTATTATGTATCAAACCCTCGGTATTTCATTAGTTCATAAAAGTAAACATCAAATAAATCAAAGATACCGAGAAAAAAAACATGTTGATAAGAATTCTGATGAAGTCATTACAAAACATCAAAAGATGACTGGAAATAGATATAAAAAAAATTATGATTTGTTTGTTCCTGAAAATATTTTATCGCCTAGACGTCGTAGAGAATTGCGAATTCTAATTTGTTTAAATTCTAAGAATAGACATAGAAAGGCATCTTTTTGTAATGGGAATGAGGTAAACAGTCAAGTTGTGGATAAAAGCAAAAAATATAAAAAAAAACTTATAAAATTAAAGCTATTTCTTTGGCCCAATTATCGATTAGAAGATTTAGCTTGTATGAATCGTTATTGGTTTAATACCAATAATGGCAGTTGTTTCAGTATGGTAAGGATACATATGTATCCGCGATTGAAAATTCATTAATAGTAAATTTTTCCTATATTTCCCATACCATATCTGGTCTATGACGACAAAGAGATGCACGCATACATTGTCTTACATTCCATTCTGATACATGATACTAATTCAATGACATATCAATTAGATCTAGAATGAACAAAATTTTCTTATTTTAGGTCTAAACTTTTATCTTTTGTGAGTGAAGAAACCAACCATACTTTTGTATCCCCTTTCATTTCAAATCCAATTTTAAAATGAAAATAGGATTGAGTAAGTTTTATTAAATTAAAAAAATTAGAAATTAATAACGAAATTCAAATTATTGTATATACCAAATAAAAATTAGGGGCATTATTATTACTGATCAATAAAGATATCTATCAATAAAAAATATCTTAAAATAAAAAGAGGGGGGGAGAGAAGATTTCAGTTTATGGTAAAAAATTCATTCATCTCAGTTATTTCACAAGAAGAAAAAGACGAAAACAGAGGATCTGTTGAATTTCAAATAGTTAGTTTCACCAATAGGATACGAAGACTTACTTCACATTTACAATTACACAAAAAAGACTATTTATCTCAGAGAGGTTTACGTAAAATTTTGGGAAAACGCCAACGATTACTGTCTTATTTGTCAAAGAAAAATAGAATATGTTATAAAGAATTAATTAATCGGTTGGATATTCGGGAGTCAAAAACTCGTTAATTTTATTTTTATAAAGGCATTTTGAATTATTTGATTTATTAGATCTTGAATTTTAATGAACTTTTTTTCGTTTTCAGCAATTCATGAAAGAATGAATCGAGGAAAAACCTATGAATATACCGGCTACAAGAAAAGACCTCATGATAGTCAATATGGGCCCCCACCACCCATCAATGCATGGTGTTCTTCGACTCATCATTACTCTAGATGGTGAAGATGTTATTGACTGTGAACCAATATTGGGTTATTTACACCGAGGAATGGAAAAAATTGCGGAAAATCGAACAATTATACAATATTTGCCTTATGTAACACGGTGGGATTATTTAGCTACTATGTTCACAGAAGCAATAACTGTAAACGGACCGGAACAGTTGGGAAATATTCAAGTACCTAAAAGAGCCAGCTATATCAGAATAATTATGTTGGAGTTGAGTCGTATAGCTTCTCATCTGTTATGGCTCGGTCCTTTTATGGCGGATATTGGTGCACAAACTCCCTTTTTCTATATTTTCAGAGAAAGAGAATTAGTATATGATCTATTCGAAGCTGCCACCGGTATGAGAATGATGCATAATTATTTTCGTATCGGAGGAGTAGCGGCCGATCTACCTCATGGCTGGATAGATAAATGTTTGGATTTCTGCGATTATTTTTTAACAAGAGTTGCTGAATATCAAAAACTTATTACACGAAATCCTATTTTTTTAGAACGAGTCGAGGGAGTAGGCATTATTGGTAGAGAGGAAGTAATAAATTGGGGTTTATCGGGACCAATGCTGCGAGCTTCCGGAATACAATGGGATCTTCGTAAAGTTGATCATTATGAATGTTACGACGAATTTGATTGGGAAGTACAGTGGCAAAAAGAAGGAGATTCATTGGCTCGTTATCTAGTCCGAATTGGTGAAATGATAGAATCCGTAAAAATTATTCAACAGGCCCTGGAAGGAATTCCAGGGGGACCCTATGAGAATTTAGAAATACGATACTTTGATAGAGAAAGGAATCCGGAATGGAATGATTTTGAATATCGATTTATTAGTAAAAAGCCGTCTCCTACATTTGAATTGCCGAAACAAGAACTTTATGTGAGAGTAGAAGCCCCAAAGGGAGAATTGGGAATTTTTCTCATAGGGGATCAGAGTGGTTTTCCTTGGAGATGGAAAATCCGCCCGCCGGGTTTTATCAATTTGCAAATTCTTCCGCGGTTAGTTAAAAGAATGAAATTGGCTGATATTATGACGATACTAGGTAGTATAGATATCATTATGGGAGAAGTTGATCGTTGAAATGATAATTGATACACCGGAAGTACAAGATATCGATTCTTTTTCTAGATTAGAATTTTTTAAAGAGGTTTATGGAATTCTATGGGTTCTTGTTCCTATTTTGACTCTTGTAGTGGGAATCACAATAGGCGTACTGGTAATTGTATGGTTAGAAAGAGAAATATCGGCAGGGATACAACAACGTATTGGACCTGAATACGCCGGCCCTTTGGGAGTTCTTCAAGCTCTAGCAGATGGGACAAAACTACTTTTCAAAGAAAATCTTTTTCCATCTAGGGGGGATACTCGTTTATTCAGTATCGGGCCATCCATAGCAGTCATATCAATTTTAGTAAGCTATTCAGTAGTTCCTTTTGGATATCACCTTGTTTTAGCGGATCTCAATATCGGTGTTTTTTTATGGATTGCTATTTCCAGTATTGCTCCAATTGGACTTCTTATGTCGGGATACGGGTCAAATAATAAATATTCCTTTTTAGGCGGTCTACGAGCTGCTGCTCAATCGATTAGTTATGAAATACCATTAACTTTATGTGTGTTATCAATATCTCTACGTGCGATTCGTTGATACATAGACATAAACTTTTCTCTATTCCTTCCTTTCAAGGAAAGGGTTGGAATGGATTGAGTAGATATCTTAATTTTTTTTTTATTCATTATTCGGGTTGATGAACTAAATCAAATAGTTATATGAGTGAAAGAAAACAGCTTATATATAAATTCGCAGTAAAAAGATTGATTCTCATTTTCTATGTATAAGAGTTAGAGAGTTAAGCGGAAATAAACATAAACAGAAGAGACCGTTTCCCCCAAGATTGGTTGATTAGTCATCCTGACTTGAAGCGGGTTCAAAAGATCAACCGTATTGAGTTTTCACTATCATTTTTATGTATTAGCATAACGGGGGATTGAGCAAAAACGAGTGGATGGTTAGAAACACGAACATATGGAAAGGATTAGTAATGGAGACTATGTAAATTCTCCAAAAGGACATTTTTACATAATATACAAACAAAGAATACTAATTGGGGCTTTAAGTTGGTAGAAATGATCAGGCAGTACTCCCCATGACACGATTCCGATCCAGAGTATACTCCTATCCACCGATTTAATAAATAACTATTCGAAACGAAATAATCCTTTACTTTATTTTGAAAGCCCTCTTTTTCTCAGAAATAGAAAGAAGAATAGGAACGAAAAAAAAAAAAAAAAAAGATATACTTTATTTATTATTTGTTACTTTTATTCTTTCCCATATACATATTAATAGATATAGAATTTGTGTCATAATTCATTAATTAATATAGAATTTTTTTTTCGTACGTGAAACCAACGGGTTATTGATATTTTTACAAGAAGTATTTTATTGAACAGTTAAGTTATTACTGAACAAAGAAGAATTGAAATTATTATTGAAATTAATTAAATTAAAGAAAGGATGAGATCAATTCAGAAGTACTTTTTTGATTTTATTTTGAATTAAAATAATTCTAACAGACAGAATTTAATTGGTCTAATTTGGGACCGGCCGATAGTTATCCATCCTACAAACATATCAAGATTCAAAAAAGAATACTGACGCGGTCCCTATATTTATTTCTGGCCTTCAAGGAGCCGTATGAGGTGAAAATCTCATGTACGGTTCTGTAATAGCGATGGTAACAGTGATGGTATCACCGACTATAATTATCTAACAGTTTAAGTACAATTGATATTGTTGAGGCGCAATCAAAATATGGTTTTTGGGGATGGAATTTGTGGCGTCAGCCTATAGGGTTTATCATTTTTATTATTTCTTCCCTAGCAGAATGTGAGAGATTACCTTTTGATTTACCAGAAGCAGAAGAAGAGTTAGTAGCAGGTTATCAAACCGAATACTCGGGTATAAAATTTGGGTTATTTTATGTTGCTTCCTATCTAAACCTATTGGTTTCTTCATTATTTGTAACAGTTCTTTACTTGGGAGGTTGGAATATATCTATTCCGGACATATATGTTTCTGAGCTTTTTGAAATAAATAAAACATGTGGCGTTTTTGGAGCGATAATTGGTATCTTTATTACATTAGCTAAAACTTATTTGTTCTTGTTCATTCCTATCACAACAAGATGGACTTTACCGAGGCTAAGAATGGACCAACTATTGAATCTTGGATGGAAATTTCTTTTACCTATTTCTCTCGGTAATCTATTATTAACAACTTCTTTCCAACTCTTTTCACTGTAAAGTAACATTCTATATTCACAATGTGTCTCAAACAAGAGAAATAAACAAACATAAAACTATTCATATATATATTAACGATATGTTCTCTATGGTAACTGGGTTCATGAATTATGGTCAACAAACAGTACGAGCTGCAAGGTACATTGGTCAAAGTTTCATGATTACTTTATCCCACGCAAATCGTTTACCCGTAACTATTCAATATCCTTATGAAAAATTAATCACCGCGGATCGTTTCCGCGGTCGAATCCATTTTGAATTTGATAAATGTATTGCTTGTGAAGTATGCGTTCGTGTATGTCCTATAGATCTACCCGTTGTTGATTGGAAATTGGAAAATGATATTCGCAAGAAACGGCTGCTTAATTACAGTATTGATTTCGGAGTCTGTATATTTTGTGGTAATTGCGTTGAGTATTGTCCAACGAATTGTTTATCAATGACTGAAGAATATGAACTTTCTACTTATGATCGTCACGAATTGAATTATAATCAAATTGCTTTGGGTCGTTTACCAATGTCAGTAATTGACGATTATACAATTCGAACAATTTTGAATTCGCCTCAAATAAATAAGTAAATCTCTTATTAACGAATAATTTATAATTACTTTACTAATAACTAATATAGAAGGAATTTAGGTTTCTTTCGTGTTGTTTGGTCAATAACTACAAATACCAACTATTGATTGGTTGGTAAGAAACGCGTCTTAATTTGGATTGAAAATCCATTAATTAATATATCCATAATTGTTTTAAAATATATAGTTTAGAATTAGAACGACTCTTTCAGATAAAGAATGAAATTAGTCCAATAATAGTACTCACATTTATTCATATCCCTTAGTATTTATTTACTTAGGATTAAATTAGGAATTGCTCAAAAATCATAAAAAAAAATTTTCTGGTCGGGTCTCAATAAGGTCATGAAAAACATTTCTATTTATCTCTTATTTTACATATAATGGATTTGCCCGGACCAATACATGATTTTCTTTTAGTCTTTCTGGGATCGGTTCTTATACTAGGAGGTATGGGGGTGGTATTATTTACCACCCCCATTTATTCTGCCTTTTCATTGGGACTGGTTCTTGTTTGTATATCCTTATTCTATATTCTATTAAACTCTTATTTTGTAGCTGCTGCACAACTCCTTATTTACGTGGGAGCTATAAATGTTTTAATCGTATTTGCTGTGATGTTCATGAATGGTTCAGAATATTACAAAGATTTGAATCTTTGGACCATTGGGGATGTGGTTACTTTGCCAGTTTGTACAAGTATTTTTGTTTTACTCATGATTATTATTACGGATACGTCATGGTACGGAATTATTTGGACTACAAGATCAAACCAGATTATAGAGCAAGATTTGATAAGTAATAGTCAACAAATTGGAATTCATTTATCAACAGATTTTTTTCTTCCATTTGAATTCGTTTCGATAATTCTTTTAGCCGCTTTGATAGGTGCAATTGCCGTGGCGCGACAGTAAAAAATTTATAGAATTAGCAATGCACATTAAACTCTGTTCGGTTTTATTACATTACATTTATTTCCCTTTAATTAAAGATTGTTTATGTCTAAAATAGAAATTATTCAATCTATTCTATTAACAATAGAAAATCTATTAACAATAGAAAATCTGCCTTTGTTCCGTACTTTTTTTTATTCTAGTCAATTGAATCTGTTGAATTGTTGTTCAGTTCATATTGAAATGAATCGAAATTGATAAGGAGTTGGTCAATGATGCTCGAACATGTACTTGTTTTGAGTGCCTACTTATTTTCTATCGGTATCTATGGATTGATCACGAGCCGGAATATGGTTAGAGCCCTTATGTGTCTTGAACTTATACTGAATGCGGTTAATATGAATTTCGTAACATTTTCTGATTTTTTTGATAGTCGCCAATTAAAAGGAAATATTTTCTCAATTTTTGTTATAGCTATTGCAGCCGCTGAAGCAGCTATTGGCCCGGCTATTGTTTCATCAATTTATCGTAACAGAAAATCAACTCGTATCAATCAATCGAATTTGTTGAATAAGTAGTATTAATCATATAAATTCTAATATTCATAAATTAGAATTACCATGACCATACATTACGTAATAATACATGTTTTCAAAAATGTAAGAAATTAAAGTATCTTGGCTCTATCGCATGAGTCAATCCAGAAGTAGATTGATTAGAAAAATTATGATAAATTATTGATTCATCTGGTGTCTAAATATATGATTCATTTACAAGTTTACTAGATCGAAACTTTCTGACATTCAAAAATTTATAGATCAAAATGTCACATTCAGTAAAGATTTATGATACGTGTATAGGGTGTACTCAATGCGTGCGCGCCTGCCCAACGGATGTATTAGAAATGATACCTTGGGACGGGTGTAAAGCTAAGCAAATTGCTTCTGCTCCAAGAACAGAGGACTGTGTCGGTTGTAAGAGATGTGAATCCGCCTGTCCGACAGATTTCTTGAGTGTTCGAGTTTATTTATGGCATGAAACAACTCGAAGTATGGGTCTGGCTTATTAATACGTTCCCGAAAACCCCACTTGAATACATTTGATTTTTTTACCTTTACCGACAAAAACCCGCGCTCAAAAACTATTTATTTTGAGCACGGGTTTTTCTGGTCCAAGTTTATCTTGTTTTTACCATGAATAATTTTCCTTGGTTAACGCTAGTTGTAGTTTTGCCAATATTCGCGGGTTCCTTAATTTTCTTTCTCCCTCATAGAGGAAATAAGATAATTCGGTGGTATACTATAGGTATATGCACAATTGAACTCCTTCTAACAACCTATGCATTCGGTTATCGTTTCCAATTGGATGATCCATTAATGCAACTGACAGAGGATTATAAATGGATCGATTTTTTTGATTTTTACTGGAGATTGGGAATAGATGGAATTTCTATAGGACCCATTTTACTGACAGGATTTATCACAACTTTAGCTACTTTAGCGGCTCGGCCGATTACTCGAGATTCCCGACTATTCCATTTTCTGATGTTAGCAATGTATAGCGGTCAAATAGGACCATTTTCTTCTCGAGACCTTTTACTTTTTTTCATCATGTGGGAGTTAGAATTAATTCCAGTTTATCTACTTCTATCCATGTGGGGGGGAAAGAAACGTTTGTATTCGGCTACAAAATTTATTTTGTACACTGCAGGAAGTTCCGTTTTTTTATTAATGGGAGTTTTGGGTATTGGTTTATATGGTTCCAATGAACCAACATTAAATTTTGAAACATCAGCTAATCAATCGTATCCTGTAGCACTGGAAATAATATTCTATATTGGATTTCTTATTGCTTTTGCTGTCAAATCACCGATCATACCCTTACATACATGGTTACCAGACACCCATGGAGAGGCACATTACAGTACTTGTATGCTTTTAGCCGGAATCTTATTAAAAATGGGAGCGTATGGATTGGTTCGGATCAATATGGAATTATTACCCCACGCCCATTCTATATTCTCTCCCTGGTTGATTATAGTAGGCACAATTCAAATAATCTATGCAGCTTCAACATCTCCCGGTCAGCGTAATTTAAAAAAAAGAATAGCCTACTCTTCTGTATCTCATATGGGTTTCATAATTATAGGAATTGGTTCTATAAGCGATACAGGACTCAACGGAGCCATTTTACAAATAATCTCTCACGGATTTATTGGCGCTGCGCTTTTTTTCTTGGCCGGAACGAGTTATGATAGAATACGTCTTGTTTATCTCGACGAAATGGGCGGAATGGCTATCGCAATTCCAAAAATATTCACGACTTTCAGTATCTTATCAATGGCTTCTCTTGCATTACCGGGCATGAGCGGTTTTGTTGCCGAATTATTAGTTTTTTTTGGAATACTTACTAGTCAAAAATATCTTTTAATGACAAAAATATTAATAACTTTTGTAATGGCAATTGGAATGATATTAACTCCTATTTATTCATTATCTATGTTACGCCAGATGTTCTATGGATACAAGCTTTTTAATGCCCCAAACTCTTATTTTTTTGATTCTGGACCGCGAGAATTATTTGTTTCGATCTCTATCCTTTTACCTGTAATAGGTATTGGTGTTTATCCCGATTTCGTTTTATCATTATCAGTTGACAAGGTCGAAGCTATTATATCCAATTATTTTTTTCGATAGTTTTTGTGAGTAAACCAAAAAATGAAACTGAAATCCCATGATTTTAAAAATGGTTGATTGTACAATAAAAAAAAAAAAATAAGTCTTTTATATTCTTTTAAGTAAAATAAATAAATTGGAATTCTATTATAACTAGATATCTTTTGAATTTGTGAGAACCATTTGAATCAAGTAATGGAAATGATTCAAATGGTTCTTGATTGTTTACATGAAGTTTTCGTATATATACCTGTATGCCGTCCTATGTTTCTATTCGTCAAGTCTTTTATTCAATTAGATGTTAATGTAAATGAACCATAACTATGCAACCCTATTCCTAATAGATTAACCCCAAAATAGCATATCCAAATTATAAGAAAGCCCATTGAGGCCACAATTGCAGAATTTACACTTTCAAAATTTTTATTTGTTCTAATATGTAAATAAATAGCGAATATGGTCCAAGTAATAAATGCCCAAGTCTCCTTTGGATCCCAATTCCAATATGATCCCCATGCTTCATTAGCCCATACTGCTCCTGAAAGAATACCTACGGTTAAAAGGATAAACCCTAGACTAATAATACGATAACTCCAACGATCCAATTGTTGAATCAATTGATACCTGTAATAATTTTGAGACGAAATAAAAGAAGTGTTTCGTAAGACATTGTTTCTTTCGTTCACGTATTGAATCTCACTAAAGTAAACTGACTCATTTTCTAAATTATTGCTTTTACTAAAAATCCTTATGAATTTTCGAAATGTAATGACTAGAAGAGCTAGTGATAATAAAGATCCACACAAAAGAGCTGCATAGCTCAATACCATCATACTTACGTGCATCATTAACCAATGGGATTGGAGAGCGGGTACTAATATCGCGGATTGATGCATTTCAGTTAAAAGACCCGAAGTAGCAAAACCTTGAGTAAAAATAGCACTTGGCGCGGTTATTGCGCTTAAATGGTTTTTATGTTTTTTAAAATACGGAATAATATGAATAATGGAAAAACTCCACGAAAGAAAAATTAATGATTCATATAAATCACTTAATGGTAAATGCCTCAAATAAATCCAACGAGTAACTAATAATCCTGTTATGCAGAAAAAAGTAGCTATCATCCCCTTTTCTGACGAATCATCTAGTCCTACGATTTCATCGACTAATAAAATTATCAAATGAATTGTAATTACAATTGAAACGATCGAAAAGGATATATGAGTTAATATATGCTCTAAAGTTGAAAATATCATAAAAATTATTAAATTTATAAGGGCGTCCCTCAATTATAGGAATTGAAATCGGGAATTGAATTCATTATAGGACTTACTCTTTTAGAAGATGCCATGCCGCCACTCGGACTCGAACCGAGATGCTCTAGCACTGCTTCCTAAGAGCAGCGTGTCTACCGATTTCACCATAGCGGCTTATTCGAAATCATAATAACCTATTTTTATTCAATCGTCGAGCTTGAAGGAGTTAATTCAATCCAATATTTTTTTTTAGGAAACCATTCAAATTGATGAATAAAAACTTGTTTAAAAATTAGGGATTAAAACGTTTTCGTTAACGTTAATAATATTTATTTTTCTTATTATTATCTTTTTATTTAGTTATTTAGGATGTCAATTTTATTTCAATTTAACTGAACTAACAATGTATTTTTTCGTAGGCTATTACTTTATGCTCTCCTAAAACTAAAATGGAACAGTTGTAACTAGATAATTTTTACTTCAATCCCTGGATATAAGTAAAAAAAATGTTCTGCCTCGTTTGCATTTTTTAATGATTAATTTCTTTTATCATTTATTTTATTAATCTAAAATAAAAAATGCATTTTATCGATTAATAAAAAAATCGAATTTTTATATAACACAATTTCAGCGATACACTCAAAAGATTTATGTAAATATTTGCATAGTTAGGTTGCGTTAGGATTTTTTGTTGTGTAGAGAATTTGCGTTAAGATTTAGCAAACCCATTAAGTTAGGTATTTGGGATGGTCGTATCAATCATATAAAAAAATTTCGTATAGAAATTGTACCGTACTTCAAAATATTTTCTAAATTTTTTAATTAATATATATATATTATATCTTGATCGATCTTCCAATCGAAACATAGGATCTAAAATAGATCACTCAAAATTGGCGCATTCGTCATATAACTACCTAAAAATGTAAACGGGGCTTTTATTAATTTAATTGGGTTTAAGGAATTTATATAGTGATAATAATTTCTAAAACCCAAAATAATGGTTTAAAAGATTATAAAAAAACATTTTAAACTTAATCAATTAGTTTCAACGACCTCTTCTTTATAATATAAAATCAAAAATATAACTAAAAAAAAAATTCTTTTTATTATTGAGTAAGGGCGATGGGGAAAGTGATAATCCCCATCCGGAAAATGATAAAACATACTAAAATGAAAGGCGAAACCTTGCGCTTGCGTTTACCCTTTTTTCAAACAAAAAAGTACCATTCATTTTTAGAATTCAGTAGACAACAGAATTCTTATCTATATCAGAAACGAAAGAAAAATTTGGCTTCAAATTTAAGTAAAACAAATTCAATTTTATATTCGTTTAAATTAAAACATTATGAGACTAATTCAAATTCTTTTTTATTTATTTTATTTTTAATGTATATTGTTTATATTTTAATTTATCTTATATATTAATATTTATTCTTTTACTATTATGCTTTTACTATTATGATGTTAATATTAATTATAATTGATAAATATTATTTATCATTTTTATAACTTATAAATAAACTATAAACAAAATTATATCACTTTATTAGTTATTAGAACGATTCAGATTATTTATTTGTTACACAAAAAAAACTTTTAGAACTCCCGGTAGAAAGAGATTTCGCTAACGAAAAAGCTTTCAATGCTGCCCTATATCCCTTCCTTTTCCAAATATTTTTACGAATACGTTTTTTTGAAATAGAGGTGCGCTTTTTTGGAACTGCCATTAAAAAGTTATAATAGGTTTTTCGGTTGGATGTGAAAGACATCTATTGTTCAAAATCAATTGTTCTTTACTATTCTCTATCTATTTTTTCTCTAAATTAGACTCCAAAAAAAAAGGGGGGGGGGGTAAAAATCACATAAAATATTAATAAGAACGATAAGGTACACTATGCCAAATAGATTGAAGTTGATAAAAAAAAAAAAAAAAGATTGTCCGTTTCGTTTTCTTTCTATTTTCGTCATGTTACATTTATACATGTAATAAAAAAATCGAAAAGTTTAATAACCCAATCCTTCTCCCGCTTAATAAAAAAAAACTTTAATAATTTTTTTTATTATATTAATTAATTTAATATTAATTTAATTGGTCAAGCTCGAAGAAAGAGTCCACAAAATTTAAATTATCAAATGAGACTAGTAGTTAATCTGTTAAAGGATACAAAATACATAATTTAAAGGCATTTTATTTGCCCCCTTTTTTTTCCGTAAAATTAAAGTGTTGGATATCATAGCATTTCCTACAAATAGCTTTTATTGTAATGGAAGACAAACAATTAGTTACAAAACAAATTGGTTAATGATTCTAAATAACCGAATTACAATAAATAGTTTTAGTTATGGGCTTTATGATTCATATCAAATACTGTTTTTGGTATAATTATTTATCCTTGTTCTATAGATATAAAAAAATTATTGTAATACGTAATAATTAAAATGAAAATTCTAATTTTCATTTTTTATCTTCATAAAATTTTATTTAAAAATTTGAATTTAATATTAACAATTCAGTATTAATAAAATTAAATACGTATTTATTTTTCACTAGTGACTTATTTATATCATTTGACCAATTATAACCTCTTGATTTTAAATATTTGAAGTAGTTTGGAAAGATTCAGAATAATTAAGGCTAGAAAATTCTATTTAAGTTTTATTTTATATATCTTAATTTTTTTTTTTATTAACCGACCCCTTTCAAAAGAAAAGAAATAAGAACCGGTGACTCAGAAACAATTAATTAAGATAATTTTTTTTTTTTTTTTTATTATGGAATATACATATCAATATTCATGGATTATACCTTTCATTCCACTTCCAGTTCCTATCTTAATTGGAACAGGACTTCTACTTTTTCCAACGGCAACAAAAAATCTTCGCCGTATGTGGGCTTTTCCTAGTGTTTTATTATTAAGTATAGTTATGGTTTTTTCAGCCCTTTTTTCTATTCAGCAAATAAATAATAATTCTGTCTATCAATATGTATGGTCTTGGACCATCAATAATGATTTTTCTTTAGAATTTGGCTGCTTGGTTGATCCACTTACTTCTATTATGTCGATATTAATCACTACTGTTGGAATTATGGTTCTTATTTATAGTGACAATTATATGTCTCATGATCAGGGATATTTGAGATTTTTTGCTTATATGAGTTTTTCCAATACTTCAATGTTGGGATTAGTTACTAGTTCTAATTTGATACAAATTTATATTTTTTGGGAATTAGTTGGAGTGTGTTCTTATCTATTAATAGGTTTTTGGTTCACACGACCCAGTGCCGCGAATGCTTGTCAAAAAGCGTTTGTAACTAATCGTGTTGGGGATTTTGGTTTATTATTAGGAATTTTGGGTTTTTATTGGATAACAGGTAGTTTCGAATTTCGGGATTTGTTTGAAATATTCAATAACTTGGTTTATAATAATGAAGTTAATTTTTTATTTGTTACTTTATGCGCCTCCCTATTATTTGCCGGCGCTGTTGCTAAATCCGCCCAATTTCCCCTTCATGTATGGTTACCTGATGCCATGGAAGGGCCTACCCCCATTTCGGCTCTTATACATGCCGCTACTATGGTAGCAGCAGGAATTTTTCTTGTAGCTCGGCTTCTTCCTCTTTTCATAGTTATACCTTACATTCTAAATCTAATAGCTTTGATAGGTATAATAACATTATTTTTAGGAGCCACTTTAGCTCTTGCTCAAAAAGATATTAAGAAAAGCTTAGCTTATTCTACAATGTCTCAATTGGGTTATATGATGTTAGCTCTAGGTATGGGGTCTTATCGAGCTGCTTTATTTCATTTGATTACTCATGCTTATTCGAAGGCATTGTTGTTCTTAGGATCTGGATCAATTATTCATGCGATGGAAGCTATTGTTGGATATTCTCCAGATAAAAGTCAGAATATGGTTCTTATGGGCGGTTTAAGAAAACATGTACCAATTACAAAAACTGCTTTTTTATTGGGTACACTTTCTCTTTCTGGTATTCCACCCCTTGCTTGTTTTTGGTCCAAAGATGAAATTCTTAATGATAGTTGGTTGTATTCACCTATTTTTGCAATAATAGCTTGGTCCACAGCAGGATTAACTGCATTTTATATGTTTCGGATCTATTTACTTGCTTTTGAAGGACATTTAAACGTTTATTTTCAAACTTACAGTGGCAAAAAAAGTAGTTCGTTCTATTCAATGTCTCTATGGGGTAAAGATAAAGAAGGACCCAAAATTATTAAAAAAAATTTGCGTTTATTATATTTATTAACGACGAAAAACAATGAAAAAACTTTTTTTTTAAACACATATCGAATTAATAGTAATGAAAATAGTAATGAAAATGTAAGAAGCACGGTGCAGCCTTTTATTAGTATTACTCGTTTTGGCACTAAAAGCACTTTCTCATATCCCCATGAGTCAGACAATACTATGTTATTTCCGATGCTTGTATTAGTTTTATTTACGTTGTTCGTTGGAGTCATAGGAATTCCTTTCTTCAATCAGGAAGGAATAGATTTGGATATATTATCCAAATTGTTAAGTTCATCCATAAATCTTTTACATCAAAATAAAAAGAATTCGGTGGATTGGTATGAATTTATCACAAATGCAATTTTTTCA